GATCAGAAAAAAAACAAGTAAAAATTGATTCAAATAATAGGTTAAAGTTTTCATTGAACGCAATTATAACTAACTCTAAGCGTGAAAAAAAATCTATCGGAATAAATGAAATAGGTAAAAAAACCCCTCGATGGTCATACAAATTAATCAACGAGTTGGAACAACATTTTAAAAAACGACGAAAAGAACAAGGCATAATGCAAGGGCTCGATCACCAGCTTCGAACAAGAAGATTTAAACGTATAGCTTTTTTAACTCGTTCCAGACGAAGTTTTAAGAAGTCTCAATTCAAAAATTATAATCTTTATAGAAAATTTAATAGAGATTCGGGTTTTATAAGTTATTTGGAAGAACCAGATTTTCGTCGAGCCGTAATCAAAGGATCTATGCGCATTCAAAGGCGTAAAATGGTTATTTGGGGACCGTCTCAAGGAAATCCCCATTCCCCACTTTTTTTGGAAAAAATGGAAGATTTTCCTTTTCCTATATCCGACTTAATGAAACTTTTTTTTAATATTAGAAACTGGTTGGGTAAAAAATCAGAATTCGAAATTTTAGATCAACATCAACAATTCCAAATAAAAAAAAACCACCAGGAAGACGCAATAGAATTCTGGGAGAACATTCCATATGCACAAAAATCAAGAAGTGTTCTGTTACTAGCTCAATCAATTTTTAGAAGATATATTAAATTACCCTTATTGATAATAGTTAAGAATATTGGCCGTATTTTATTACGGCAATCTCCGGAATGGTATGAGGATTTCCAAGATTGGAATAGAGAAATTTATCTAAAGTGCAGCTATAATGGTCTTCAATTCTCCAAAACGGAATTTCCTAAAAATTGGTTAAGAGAGGGTTTTCAGATAAAAATACTATATCCTTTTCATTTGAAACCTTGGAACAGATCTAAGCTACGACTTTATGATAGAGATCGAAAGCAACAAGATGATTTTGATTCTTGTTTTTTAACCGTTTTGGGAATGGAAACGGAATATCCTTTTGGTCCTCCTCGAAAAACACCTTCCTTTTTTGAACCCATTTTAAAAGATATAGACTATAAAGTCGAAATAAGAAAATTTAATTTTCGAGTTCGAAGAGTTTTAAAAAAAATAACAAAGAAAGAAGCAAAAGCTTTTTTTTTTTTACAAAAAAAAATAAAAGAACTTTTAAAAGGAAAGAAAATTCCATTATTTATACCGAGAGAAATATATGAATCAAGTGAAACTCAAACGGAAAAGGATTCTATAATTAGCAATAAAAAAATTAATGAATCATTTAGTCAAAATAGATCTACAGGTTGGACAAATTATTCACAGGCAGAAGAAGAAATAAAACATAGAATTGATAGAAGAAACACAATTAGAAATCAAATAGAAAAAAAAAAAAATAATAAAAAGAATAATGGAGAATCACTCCCAAAAATTTGGAAAATATTAAAAAGAAAAAATATTGAATTAATAGTTAAATTTTTCATTGAAAAAATATACATAGATATATTTCTATGTATCATTAATATGCGCAGAATAGCTCTACAACTTTTTATGGAATCAACCAAAAAAATTCTTGAAAAATACATTCACAACAATGAAACAAATCAAGAAGGGATTAATAAAATAAAACAAAATAAAATTGACTTGATTTCACCTATGACTATAAAGGCTTTTGATAATCTTAGAAATAGTAATAATCTTAGAAATAGTAAGCAGAAGTCACATATTTTTTTTGATTTATCTTACTTGTCACAAAAATATGTATTTTTTAAATTATCACAAACCCAAGTTATTAACTTTAATAAGTTAAGATCTATTCTTCAATATAATGGACCGTCTTTTTTTATTAAGAATGAAATCAAGGATTTTTTTGGAAGACAAGGAATATTTGATTCCGAAATAAGACATAAGAAACTTCAAAATTATGGAATGAATCCATGGAAAAACTGGTTAAGAGGTCATTATCAATACGATTTATCTCAGATTACATGGTCTAGATTAGTTCCACAAAAATGGCGAAATGGAATAAATCAATGCCATACGTATCAAAATAAGGATTTAAGGAAATGGTATTTCTATGAAAAAGACCAATTATTTGATTACAAAAAAAAACAAAATTCGAAAGTATATTTATTACCAAATAAAGAGGATAATTTAAAAAAAAACTATAGATATGATCTTTTATCATATAAATATATTCATTCTGAAACTAAGAAGAAGTCCTATATTTATAGATCATCATCATCATTAGAAACAAATAAGAAGCAAGAAAATTCCAGTAGAAATAAAGAATTTAACATACTCAAGAATATTCCTATCAAGAATTATCTAGGAAAAAGTGATATTATATATATGGAAAAAAATACAGATAGAAAATATTTGAGTTGGAAATTTAATACAAATATTCAAGTTGAACCTAATAAGGACAAAATAAGGGATAAAATTCATATTTTTTATCTTCCAATCGATTCAAATTCCGAAATCAATTACAAAAAGGTCTTTTTTGATTGGATGGGAATGTCTTTTGATTGGATGGGAATGAATGAAAAATTCTTAATCTTAAATCGCCTCATATCGAATCCGAAAAATTTTTTATTTCCAGAGTTTGTGATACTTTATCATAAATATAAAGAGAAACCTTGGTTTATCCCAAGCAACTTACTTCTTTTTAATTTGAATATAAATCCAAATTTTAGTGAAAATCAAAATATCAAGAGAAAGCAAGAGGAGAATGAGGATTTTTTAAATTTTAGCCCATCAAATTCAAAACAATATTTTGAATTAAAGAATCAAAACAATATTGAAGAATATTTTTTAGAATCGATCGAAAAACTAAAAATATTCCTTAAAAGAGATTTTCCTTTGCAATTAAGATGGACTGGACGTTTGAATCAATTGAATCAAAAAATGATGAATAATATCCAGATATATGGTCTCCTGGTTAGCCTCATAAATGTAAGAAAAATTACTATATCCTATATTCAAAGGAAAGAAATGAATCTGGATATAATGAGGAGGCGTTTAAATCTTACACAATTAACGAAAAAGGGAATATTAATTATGGAACCTGCCCGTCTATCTGTAAAAAATGACGGACAGTTTTTTATGTATCAAATCATAGGTATTTCATTGGTTCATAAAAGTAAGCACCAGAGTAATCAAAGATACCGAAACCCCCAAAACGTTGCTAAGAATAATTTTGATGAATCCATTTCAAGACATAAAAGAAAAACTTTAAATAGAAACAAAAATAATTATGATTTGCTTGTTCCTGAAAAAATTTTATCGTCTAGACGTCGTAGAGAATTGAGAATTCTAATTTCTTTCAATTTGAATTTAAAGAACCAGAATGCTGTGCATAAAAATCAATTATTTTGCAAGGAGAACAAGATAAAAAACTGGAGTCAATTTTTGGATGAAAGTAAAAAAATTGACAGAAAAAAAAATGAATTAATTCAATTAAAGTTCTTTTTTTGGCCTAATTATCGATTAGAAGATTTAGCTTGTATGAATCGCTATTGGTTTGATACCAATAATGGGAGCCGTTTGAGTATGTTAAGGATATATATGTATCCCTGATTTAAAATTTTGAGTTTCCTATATATTCTGTTGTTCTATTCTATCAATCATATTTTTTCATTTTTCTATTGATTAATGTTAATTGATAAAATAAGGAATATATAAAGAAATTATGATTATTGTGTATACTACATTAAAATTTCTGACATTATTATTACTGATCAATAAAATAAATATCTGTAAAAAGGGGAGTGTGAAATTCTTTTATGGTAAAAAATTCATTTATTTCAATTATTTTGCAAGAACAAGAAGAAAACAAAGAAAACAGAGGATCTGTTGAATTTCAAGTAGTAAGTTTCACCAATAAGATACGGAGACTTACTTCACATTTGGAATTGCACAAAAAAGACTATTTATCTCAGAGAGGTCTGCGGAAAATTCTGGGAAAACGTCAACGCTTGCTGGCTTATTTGTCAAAAAAAAATAGATCGCGTTATAAAGAATTAATAGGGCAGTTGGGTATTCGAGAGAGAAAAACTCATTAATTTGAAGAGTTAGTTTTAATTATTCGCTTAAAGTTTGATGAACTTCTTTTCGCTTTCAGCAATTCATGGAAGAATGAATCAGGAAAAACCTATGACTGTACCAGCTAGAAAAGACCTCATGATAGTCAATATGGGACCTCACCACCCATCAATGCATGGTGTTCTTCGACTCATTGTTACTCTAGATGGTGAAGATGTTATTGACTGTGAACCAATATTGGGTTATTTACACAGAGGTATGGAAAAAATTGCGGAAAATCGAACAATTATACAATATTTGCCTTATGTAACACGTTGGGATTATTTAGCTACTATGTTCACAGAAGCAATAACTGTAAATGGGCCAGAGCAATTAGGCAATATTCAAGTCCCTAAAAGGGCCAGTTATATCAGAGTCATTATGTTGGAGTTAAGTCGTATAGCTTCGCATTTGTTATGGCTTGGCCCTTTTATGGCAGATATTGGGGCACAGACTCCCTTCTTCTATATTTTTCGAGAAAGAGAATTGATATATGACCTATTCGAAGCTGCCACCGGTATGCGAATGATGCACAATTTTTTTCGTATTGGCGGAGTCGCTGCTGATTTACCTCATGGCTGGATAGATAAATGTTTGGATTTTTGCGATTATTTTTTAACAGGAATTGCTGAATATCAAAAGCTTATTACACGGAATCCCATTTTTTTAGAACGAGTTGAAGGAGTAGGCATTATTGGTGGAGAGGAAGCAATAAATTGGGGTTTGTCGGGACCAATGCTACGAGCTTCCGGAATACAATGGGATCTTCGTAAAGTTGATCATTATGAGTGTTACGACGAATTTGATTGGGAAGTCCAATGGCAAAAAGAGGGGGATTCATTAGCTCGTTATTTAGTACGAATCAGTGAAATGACAGAATCCATAAAAATTATTCAACAGGCCCTAGAAGGAATTCCTGGAGGG